TTTTTCTTATAGATTCCAAAAGTAGTAAATTTAAAATCAAAGATTTTTCTTATAGATTCCAAAAGTAGTAAATTAATATAAAAATGGATACATAAGATAAATACAAGAAAAGATAAAAAGAGATACGCCCGCCTCCAACAGATTTGATACCCTCTCCTACAAAGAAACTCATAATACCAACCCCATTCGTAATTCCATCAATTACTCGTCTATCAAAAAAATGAGTGAATTCCGACAATCCTCTTATACCTCCTGTTAAAGATGTTGCATAAAAAGCATCTATGTAACCACGATGATATGACCAAACATATAGACCATTTATTATTTTGTCCGAAAGAATTCTCTTAGGACCTGTTTCAACAAATAAATTAATTAAGTCTAAATTTTGAAAAGATGAATAAACAGGTTTATATAAAAAGGACGCTATAATGATTCCGAAATAGGCTATACTGACTGAAAAAACTCCATCTTTTGCAAGTTCATACCAATCCATTGAATTATTCAAATTTGGGTGTAAAAGGTTTATATACGGGGTTAACCATTTTGATAATATATCAAAATTCACTCCTTCTTGATTGCAAGGAATTCCTAGGAATCCAACGAACAAAGTAAATAGAACCAATACAAGTATAGAGAATAACATAGTATTATCCGATTCATAAGGATATAAATAAGACTTCTTATTCCCAAAATAAGTAATAGTAATAAAAGGTTGTGTCATGTTTCTTACATTCTCATCAAGTCGATATGTCTTCTTTGAAAAAAAAGAAGCACTTTCATTATTATTCATTGTTAATAAGGTTACTAAACAAAAATTTTTGTTAATCCTTTTTGAACCCTCTTTACCCCATAGAGATATTGAATAGAAGGGTGTATTTTTTTTTCCACTGTAATTTTGAAAATTGGCGTTTAAGTGTCCTTCAAAAGTAAGTAAATAGATCCGAAACATATAAAATGCGGTTAATCCCGCTGTAGACCAAGCTATTATTCCGAAAATTGGTGAATACAACCAACTATCATTAAGAATTTCATCCTTGGACCAAAAACAAGCAAGAGGTGGAATACCACAAAGAGAGAGTGTACCTAATAAAAAAGCAGTTTTGGTAATTGGCACATGTTTTGTTAAACCTCCCATAAGAACCATATTCTGACTTTTATTTGGAGAATATCCAACAATAGTTTCCATTGCATGAATAATGGATCCAGATCCTAAAAACAATAATGCTTTCGAATAAGCATGAGTAATCAAATGAAATAAAGCACTGCGATAAGACCCCATACCTAGAGCTAACATCATATACCCCAATTGAGACATTGTGGAATAGGCTAAACCTCTCTTAATATCTTTTTGAGCAAGAGCTAAAGTAGCTCCTAATAATACTGTTAATATCCCTATTAACGAGATGAAATTCATTATGCGAGGTATGAGTATGAAAAGAGGAAGAAGCCGAGCTACAAGAAAAACTCCCGCTGCTACCATAGTAGCAGCGTGTATAAGAGCGGAAATAGGAGTAGGACCCTCCATCGCATCGGGTAACCATATATGAAGAGGAAATTGTGCAGATTTAGAAACTGCGCCGGCAAATAATAGAACGGCACACAAAGTAACAAATAAAAAATGGACCTCATTATTATCAATCAAGTTTCTGAATATTTCGAATAAATCCCTAAATTCGAAACTGCCGGTTACCCAATAAAAACCCAAAATTCCTAATAATAAACCAAAATCCCCAACACGATTAGTTACAAACGCTTTTTGACAAGCATTTGCTGCAACAGGTCGTGTAAGCCAAAACCCTATCAATAGATACGAACATATTCCAACTAATTCCCAAAAAATATAAATTTGTATCAAATTAGAACTAGTAACTAATCCCAACATAGAACTACTGAAAAAACTCATATAAGCAAAAAATCTTAAATATCCTTGATCATGAGACATATAAGTATCACTATAAACAAGAACCATAATCCCAACAGTAGTGATTAAAATTGACATAATAGTAGTAAGTGGATCAATCAAGTAACCGAATTCTAAAGAAAAATCATTATTGATCATCCAAGACCATACATGTTGATAGATAAAACTGCTATTTATTTGCTGAATAGATAGATTCGTCGAAAAAATCATGACTATACTTAACAATAAAATACTATGAAAAGCCCATATACGACGAAGGCTTTTTGTTGCTGTCGGAAAAAGAAGAAGTCCCAGTCCTATTAACATAGGAACTGGAAGTGGAAGGAAGGGTATTATCCACGCATATTGATATGTTTGTTCCATAATCCATACAAAAAGAAAAAAATATATTCTATATTAATACTAATATAGAATATATTTTTTCCTATTTTCCGGATCTTAAAATGGGATTTCTTTCTCTCGATATCCTTAAAAAAAGAACTAGCTCCTTTCTGAATAAAACTGAATAAAAAAACAAAAGATGGACTAACTCAAATTAATATTTAATTTTTGATTTGTGAATTGATTATTTTTACTTAA